TCCGAGCGAGATTCAATTACTTGATACAGAATTCAACTATAGATCCAAGAGATTTTATTCTATTTGATGTTTCATCGAATCATGTGATGAATACATGGAACTTTTATCCGGAACTACACTTAACTATCTATCAATTTTCGATTTTCTATCCTTTCCTTATCTCCTGTCTTAGTCTGAGATAGAGAGAGGCATATCTTACTATAATACTATAATAAAATAATACGTGAATTGATGAGTAAAAGTTGAAGAGAGGTGTTTCCTATTTTTAGCGGTACAAATAAGTTCCTGGGGTATTAGAGCATTACCTCATTAGAATATAATGAAGTAAGGGTTGTTCATCAAAGGTGAGTGAAGAGGAAAATAGATAGGAATCGCGAAAGATAGAAAGCTTTGTGGGATTTAGTCACACCATTAGATTCTATTGACAATTCCAAAAAACTGTTCATACTATGAATGAGCATAGTATGGTGGCGATCCGAGCAGGTATGCCCCCATGGTCAAAAGGTGGATGACATTTCCCTTTCACGGAAGTAGTGGGGATTCGATTTCCCCTGGGGGTAGGGTACTATGAGAGGAAGTTGCTCATGGATTATCAATAAGTTTCGAATTGATTCTTCCTGGGTCGATGCCCGAGTGGTTAATGGGGACGGACTGTAAATTCGTTGGCAATTTGTCTACGCTGGTTCAAATCCAGCTCGGCCCAAAAATTCGCCGATCCATCATGAGATTATTTCCAATTTGATTTGTTCTCCCGAAGCATCTGAAACTAGAAAGAAGTAAAAAAAAAAAATAGCTATTATCAATCGATTTGACGCGATTTGACAAACAACCAATAGGATTACTAGCAACCTGTTTCGTTCCCTCTAAAATCAATATTCGCATGGAGATTGATAGTAATATATCACCCCTTTCTCTCTTAGAATACGATGATTCTAGATAGAACTGAACTTGTTTGATTGAATGAAACCGTTCAAAATATGTAGGCCCCACGCCTTATTTATCTGGGATTGTAGTTCAATCGGTCAGAGCACCGCCCTGTCACGGCGGAAGCTGCGGGTTCGAGCCCCGTCAGTCCCGACCTAGAATCTGATGAATCCATCAATTCATCTCTCTATTTTCTGTGAAGAGGGACACGGAGCAGGATCTCCTTCCCGGTGCTGGGTCCTTATTTCTTTTTTGCTTTCCTTTGCCTTTTGGTAATTTCAAGTCATTCAATTTGTACCGTACCGATTGATGGGATGTGGGAGAGACCTATTTAGATTGCTACAATTATTGGTAGCACCCTATTCAATTAAGGATTCCGGTAAATGCCGTACTTGTCTGGGTTTTTCGCTTGCCCCTGATCCATTTTATAGAATAAACATATGTTTTACAGGAGCACAGACACCAATTAGGATTCATATTTTGTTTTTGTACGATACAAAATCAACCCCACTTTCACATAGTTAACCCGGCGGAATGCTTGAAAGGTTCAAAGTACCCCCACTCCCCCTAACTCCGAGTTTCAAGTTTATAGAAAATCAATTTCTAATTGGAAATAATCTATCGCACTCTCAATTCATATTGAATTTTTCATATTATATATCTGTTCTAGGACCGAAAAAGGGGGTATTACTAAAAGAAAGATCAAACAAGGATCTACCAGACTTAGCTTAGTGAGGGAATGGATAATCCTTTTTCTTCCTATTTGAAAGGTCCTATGGAAGAAAGAACAAATTACAAAACAGTCAATTTGTCAAAGTATTGGATCTTTTCTATTGGGATCCGTCCTTATCAAACCTCTTTGTCTTATAAGGAAATTGGGTCATAAAAAACAAAGTTTCGAACGGAATTCCCTCTTTATTTCCATTTCACTTCTACAATATTGATTGGGTTTGTGATCAACGGAAGTGTAAGATAGGTCATATGGTCGTTATATGATTCTATAAAGAAGACGGGGGGGTATAGAAAATAAAAGGAACAAAGAATGAAAAACCAAAGAGGATTCTTGATTGGATCAGGAATTCCATTTTTTATTGCGTATGTATCAAAGATCTTCCTATGTTATACTATTCAATTCTTGATGAAAAATTGATTTGATAGCTGAGATATTGTTATTCATGACATTGATCCAATTTAATACCATCGGGGGGAATTGCATACTATCGAAGTGAGAGACAAAAGATTTAGACTCTCTATGGGATTAGATCCCGAGTTATTATGAAATAAAAAAAAAAATGATAAAATCAAATTATGGAAGTAAATATTCTCGCATTTATTGCTACTGCATTGTTCATTCTAATCCCTACGGCTTTTTTACTTATCATTTACGTAAAAACGGTCAGTCAAAAGGATTAATTTGAATCAAGCCCGGCTTCTTAGTCCTTATCAATTGATGGAATAAATGAAAGGAGATTTAAATCTCTAGTCTTAAATGAGCGGACTAGAATCAACAGTTATAGTATATGAAATCCGATAGATAGTATGGTAGAAAGAAATAGATCTATTTCTTTCTACCATACTAAATGTCTATTATTCTATATTCTAGAAAGTGAGACTGATGATTCGGCTGTAGAAATATATATAATATAGGATTCATTTCCTATTGAATATGGATCCATCTATAATATGGATATTCATCCAGGTACATATAAATCAGGTACATAAAAATCACATATGTCTAATGTATATATAAAAAGTCACCCCCAATTCTGACAGAATATCCTAAGAATTCGAGTTTTTTGATCCATCCATTTGATTTGTCGTGATTCCAACCAATCCGAGATAACCGAATGTCCGCTTTGACTCTTATGTCTTATATGTCGTGCGTTGCGGCTCTAATTACTCGGTTTCTTATTTTTTCCAATAGGGAGGGACCCAGGGAGCTGTCGAAGAAATCAAATCAATAGAGGAAGGTCTGGGCATATACCGAATAAAATTCTAGAAAAAAAAAGAAAGCGAGTAATCCCCTTTTTCTCAATCAATCTGACAAAGCAAAATGGACCATTAAGAGATGAGTCAAGCAATTCTATGGGAAATTGTTCAGACAGATTGAGAAAAATCGTAGTAGATTCCAACTATTTCTAACGTGTGAACCATGATATGGACTGAGTCAATAAAGCGTAAATTCAATATGATTTCTCATTTCTAAGAGTCTAAATGCTTGAGCAATAAAGAGGGAAACAAATAAAAAAGGGGGCGGGTTTTTACTCATTGTAATATCCATATCTGATTCTGTTAATAGCTAGTGGCTAGAGTTCATCAAAATAGGAACATGGGATGAATTGAAATATTTCAAATATTTCTTTGATTAAAAAGATATTCTTCATATCTTGCATTTCTAATTTGGAAAAAGGATCTCCTTTTTTTTTTTATTAATTGAAAAAACGCTTTTGGAGAATGATCTATGAAAGAGACTATTGATAAAGTTCGATTACTCAACTCAATTAGCCGTTACTCTAGAGTCCACTTCTTCCCCATACTACGAGTGAAAGGGAAAATGTAAAGACTACCATTAATGCAGCCCAAGCAAGACTTACTATATCCATATGAATTATGTCCCCTATCTCTATCTCTATAGAATATGAAGATATTCTCCCCTTATTGATCACTAATAATAATCAACTCGATCGATGGCGCAGAGGCAAAAAGGAATTCTAACCGAAGGAAGGTTATTGATGAAGCAATCCAATAAATCTACCCATAACAAGTTCTTATACTGAATTTGTTTGATTCCCCGTTTCACTATCTAATTCAAGGCTCAGTCAGTATAGACTACACTATTAATGTAAGTCCTCACAGCCTAGTTCTTCTATACCATAATCCTCCTTCGAATCCTCGTCGCAAGGATTGACAGCCTTTTATAAAATAGAAAAGCCCCTATTCTGAAAATTGAATAAGTATTGGCAGTTCTAAGTTCTAGCCCTTTTCCTCTGCTTTTGCTGGGCAAGAATTGGGTCATTTGTCTGCTATCAAGAAAGGCATTTCGAGTTTTTATTGGTCAGGCGACACCCGGATTTGAACTGGGGAAAAGGGATTTGCAGTCCCCCGCCTTACCGCTCGGCCATGCCGCCAAAACGAAAAATATAGGGAGATTGGCATTTTTTACATTTTTTATTGGATTCGATGAATCCCATTCTCCTTATGCCTTTTCTAATAAATCTCAAAACCCTTTTTCTTTTTTTTGTTTTTTATTGAAAGAGAAAACAGAAAAGCCAAATTTTCTTTTCTGTCACAGAAATTCAAAAGAAAGGAAAATTGGAACCATTAACTATAGACTGTGAATTCATGAAAGTTTTGTTTTTTTTTTATCTCAAATAGCCTTTCCTTAGTGTCATAAGACAATAAAATTGAGACACAACCCATCAGTGCCAATTATTTTCACTAATTGAATCCTTTTCACTTACAATAATAACAAGAATTATGTGTATATGTCAACCATATAACAAAAATTATTACGCAGATATACCTAATTAGATATCTTATTTATATATGATATTCCTAGAAAGCGATTAAGGGAATGGCCGTGCTTCCGTTCTTCAAAGACTGTCAATCCTTGCGACGAGGATTCGAAGATTGAATCTATTGAATATCCAATAGAAATTAGGATATATAGCGCGGTTGCCAAAGTAAGTAGAATTTGGATAGGCGATTATAGGGATAGCTAAATAGCTGCGTGTTCTTACTAAATACAGTTCCTCTTGCGCACTCCAATTGGATTCCACGAATTCAACTAAGAAACACACCCTATCTCTTCTCTGCGGATCATTTCTGCCTTTATTGCATTCATAGATAGAGCAGGGATCAAAAATCCTGAGTCCATTTACTTTTTTGGTATCCAGCGGGCTCATAATATCATAATAGATAGAAATAGCATCCCTTTTTCTATTCTATTATTACTTTTCTATTCATCTATACAAGATTCCCTAATATAAGTCTAAGTGGCAGAATTTTTTTTTGTTCGGGAATGTTTTATTTTCTCAAGCCATTTCCATTTATTTCTATCTCTTGCAAATTCAAATTTGAGTAGAAAATTCTCTTTCTTTCTTTCTCCGCTCATATTTTAGATATTCCATATATATATGAAGTTGTTTAAAATAAGATTTTATGTGATTCAGTAAACAGAATATCCAGTCCATCATTGCTAGATCGATCCATATGGTTCGATGAAGAATGAGCCAATGAATGGGATTTTTTTGATAAATAGGAAACAAAAGTAAAGATGCTTCGAGATACAAACGAGGGAATGTCCACAGTACCTGGGTTTAGTCAGATACAATTTGAGGGATTTTGTAGGTTCATCAATCAGGGTTTGATGGAAGAATTTGATAAGTTTCCAAAAATTGAGGATAGAGATCAAGAAATGGAATTTCAATTATTTGTGGAAAGATATCAATTGCAAGAGCCTTTAATAAAAGAAATAGATGCTGTGCATGGATCACTCACATATTGTTCGGAATTATATGTACCCGCAGGCTTAAGTTGGAAAACCGGCAAGGATACGCAAGAACAAAACCTATTTATTGGAAACATTCCTCTCATGAATTCCCTGGGAACCTCTATAGTAAATGGAATATACAGAATAGTGATCAATCAAATAGTGCAAAGTCCCGGTATTTATTACCGTTCAAAATTGGACTATACCGGAATTTCGGTCTATACCGCTACCATAATATCAGATTGGGGAGGAAGATCAGAATTAGAGATTGATAGAAAAGCACGGATATGGGCGCGCGTGAGTAGGAAACAAAAAATATCTATTCTAGTCCCATCATCAGCTATGGGTTCGAATCTAAGAGAAATTCTAGAAAATGTTTGCTACCCAGAAATTTTCGTGTCTTTTCCGAATGATAAGGAGAAAAAAAAAATGGGGTCAAAAGAAAATGCTATTTTGGAATTTTATCAACAATTTGCTTGTGTCGGCGGGGACCCAGTATTTTCTGAGTCCTTATGTAAGGAATTACAAAAGAAATTTTTTCAACAAAGATGTGAATTAGGAAGGGTTGGGCGACGAAATATGAACCGGAGATTGAATCTTGATATACCTCAGAACATTACATTTTTGTTACCACGGGATGTATTGGCAGCTGCGGATCACTTGATCGGAATGAAATTTGGAATGGGTACGCTTGACGATATGAATCACTTGAAAAATAAACGTATTCGTTCTGTAGGGGATCTTTTACAGGATCAATTCGGAGTGGCTATGGTTCGTTTAGAATATGCGGTTCGAAAAACTCTAGGTGGAGCAATTAAGCAAAAAAGGATACCAACTCCTCATTATTTGGTAACTTCAACTCTATTAACAACCACTTATGAATCCTTTTTTGGCCTACACCCCCTATCTCAAGTTTTTGATCAAACAAATCCATTGACACAAATAGTTCATGGGCGAAAATTCAGTTATTTGGGTCCTGGGGGGTTGACAGGGCGAACTGCTAGTTTTCGGATACGAGACATCCATCCTAGTAACTATGGGCGTATTTGCCCAATTGATACATCTGAAGGAATCAATGTTGGACTCGTTGGATCCTTAGCAATTCATGCGAGGCTTGGTCATTGGGGATCTTTAGAAAGACCGTTTTATGAAATTTCTGAGAGATCAAAAAAGGGGCGGGTGCTTTATTTATCCCCAAGTCTGGACGAATACTATATGGTAACGTCAGGAAATTCTTTAGCAGTAAATCGTGGTATTACGGAAGAGCAGGGTGTTCCGGCTCGATACCGTCAAGAATTCCTGACTATTGCATGGGAAGAGATTCAGCTTCGAAGCATTTTTCCCTTCCAATATTTTTCTATTGGAGCCTCCCTCATTCCTTTTGTCGAGCACAATGATGCGAATCGGGCTTTAATGAGTTCTAATATGCAACGTCAAGCAGTTCCGCTTTCTCGATCCGAGAAGTGCATTGTTGGAACTGGGTTAGAAGGCCATGTGGCTCTAGATTCGGGGGTTTCCGTTATAGCCGAACACGGGGGAAAGGTCATTTATGCCAATACTGACAAGATCATTTTATCAGGTAATGGAGACACTCTAAGCATTCCCTTGCTTAGGTATCAACGTTCCAACAAAAATACTTGTATGCATCAAAAAACCCGGGTTCCGCGGGGTAAATGCATTAAAAAAGGACAAATTTTAGCGGAGGGTACTGCTACAACTGGCGGCGAACTCGCTTTAGGAAAAAATATATTAGTGGCTTATATGCCCTGGGAGGGCTACAATTTTGAGGATGCAGTACTCATTAGCGAACGTCTGGTATATGCAGATATTTATACTTCTTTTCATATACGGAAATATGAAATTCAGATTCATGTGACAAGCCAAGGTCCCGAAAGAATCACTAATGACATACCGTACTTAGAGGCCCATTTACTTCGCAATTTAGATAAAAGTGGAATTGTGATGCTGGGCTCTTGGGTAGAAACGGGCGATGTTTTAGTAGGCAAATTAACGCCGCAGATGGCGAAAGAATCCTCATCTGCCCCGGAAGCTAGATTATTACGAGCCATACTTGGTATTCCGGTATCCACCACAAAGGAAACGTGTCTAAAATTACCCATAGGTAGCAGAGGTCGAGTTATTGATGTGAGATGGGTCCATAAAAAAGGGGGTTACAGTTATAATCCAGAAACGATTCGTGTATATATTTCACAGAAACGTGCAATCAAAGTAGGTGATAAAGTAGCAGGAAGGCATGGGAATAAAGGTATCATTTCCAAAATTTTGCCTATACAAGATATGCCCTATCTGCAAGATGGAACACCTGTTGATATGGTCTTCAATCCATTAGGAGTACCTTCACGAATGAATGTAGGGCAGATATTTGAGTGTTCGCTCGGGTTAGCGGGGGATCTGCTAGACAGACATTATCGAATAGCGCCCTTTGATGAGAGATATGAGCAAGAGGCTTCGAGAAAACTCGTGTTTTCTGAATTATATGAAGCCGGTAAGCGAACAGCGAATCCATGGGTATTTGAACCCGAATATCCGGGAAAAAGCAGAATATTTGATGGAAGAACGGGGGATCCTTTCGAACAACCTGTTTTAATAGGAAAGGCCTATATCTTGAAATTAATTCATCAAGTTGATGATAAAATCCATGGGCGTTCCACTGGAAAGTACGCGCTTGTTACACAACAAGCTCTTAGAGGAAGAGCCAAACAAGGGGGACAGCGGGTAGGAGAAATGGAAGTTTGGGCTCTAGAGGGATTTGGTGTTGCTCATATCTTACAAGAGATGCTTACTTATAAATCTGATCATGTTCGAGCTCGTCAGGAAGTACTTGATACTACGATCAATGGAGGAAGGATAGCTAAGCCAGAGAAGGATGCTCCAGAATCTTTTCGATTGCTAGTTCGAGAACTACGATCTTTGGCTCTAGAAATGAACCATTTCCTTGTATCTGAGAAGAACTTCCAGATTAATAGGAAGGAAGTTTGATTGGAATGAATCAGAATTTTTCTTCTATGATCGACCGATATAAACATCAACAACTTCGAATTGGATCAGTTTCTCCTCAACAAATAATTGCCTGGGCTAATAAAATCCTACCTAATGGAGAGGTGGTTGGAGAGGTGACAAAACCCCATACTTATCATTACAAAACCAATAAACCGGAAAAGGATGGATTGTTTTGTGAAAGAATTTTTGGGCCTATAAAAAGTGGAATTTGTGCTTGTGGAAATTATCGAGTAATCAGAGATACAAAAAAAGAACCGAAATTTTGCGAACAATGTGGAGTCGAGTTTGTTCATACTCGGGTACGACGATATCAAATGGGATACATTAAACTGGCATGCCCAGTAACTCATGTGTGGTATTTGAAACGTCTTCCTAGTTATATCGCGAATCTTTTAGATAAACCGCTTAAAGAATTAGAGGGCCTCGTATACTGCGATGTGTGATTTGATCGAAATTTTGATTTTACAGATTCGGAATAAGAAACTGTCATCCCGTTCAATCTCATTGGGATGCCCCAGCTCTGACATGTCTCTTGGGAGGAGCAGCATGAAACTCAGAATCCTATTATGGGTGTATTCAATACTCTCAAAATAAGGGGAATTGATCTATGGTTGATTCCATAACAGATAAATAGGAATTGCTAGTTGTACCTCGTTAAAAAGACTTCTTTACGTGGAATTAATCATTCCATATAGAAAGAATTTCTCTTCAAGTAAACAAATATGGCATGGTTGCGAAAGCCTATCTATCGCATATAGGCTTTAAATCATGACATAACCGTCGAGGTTAAGTAGGGACCTAAAAGATCGAACAGAACGATACATAGACAAGTAAATTCCTTCTGAGTTCCGAGGTATTCTTTTAAGAAGGGGATTCCTCATTCGAAGGGAAGTAGACTACTCAATAATTTCCCATTTCATTTATGTCCTAAATTGCCGAATCAGGAATTCATAAAATAGAAATAAAAAGGAAGGATGTATTAATGAAATGTTGGTTGGTCCTCACCGGAAACTTGAGTAAGGAGTAGATCTTGTTGGGGTTTTCTAGAAAAAAAAAAATGGGAAAGCGAGAGCCCCCCTTTATCGTTATTTGGCGTAACTACTTGAGCCGGATGAGAGGAAACCCTCACGTCCGATTTTGAAGGGGGGGAAATCCTATAGGAACCTATCCCAATTTTTCCTTTGCGAGGCCTGTTGCTAAAAAACCCACTTTCTTACGATTACGAGGTTCATTCGAATACGAAATACAATCTTGGAAATACAGCATCCCACCTTTTTTTACTACTCAAGGTTTCGATAGATTTCGAAATAGAGAAATCTCGACTGGGGCAGGTGCTATCAGAGAACAATTAGCCGATCTGGATTTGGGACTTATTAGAGATTCTTCATTGGTCGAATGGAAAGACTTAGGGGGCGAAGGGCCCGCCGGTAATGAATGGAAAGAGGGAAAAATTGGAAGAAGAAAGGTTTTTTTGGTTAGACGCATGGAATTAGCTAAGCATTTTATTCGAACAAATGTAGAACCAGAACGGATGGTTTTGTGTCTATTACCGGTTCTTCCTCC